GCTAACGTAGCTTAAACCAAAGCATAACACTGAAGATGTTAAAATGGGCCCTAGAAAGCCCCGCAAGCACAAAGGTTTGGTCCTGACTTTTCTGTCAACTCTAACTAAACTTACACATGCAAGTATCCGCATCCCCGTGAGAATGCCCTGCAGTTTTCTTCCCGAAAACGAGGAGCTGGTATCAGGCACACAACACAAAGCCCACGACACCTTGCACAGCCACACCCCCAAGGGAACTCAGCAGTGATAAACATTAAGCCATGAGTGAAAACTTGACCTAGTTATGGTTAATAGGGCCGGTAAAACTCGTGCCAGCCACCGCGGTTATACGAGAGGCTCAAGTTGACAAACTACGGCGTAAAGCGTGGTTAAGAACCCCCCAAAATAAAGTCGAATGCTTTCAAAGCTGTCATACGCACTTGAAAGTAAGAAGCCCAATCACGAAGGTAACTTTACATAATTCTGACCCCACGAAAGCTAGGCCACAAACTGGGATTAGATACCCCACTATGCCCAGCCTTAAACATTAATAGCACTCTACATTAGCTATTCGCCAGGGAACTACGAGCCCCAGCTTAAAACCCAAAGGACTTGGCGGTGCTTTAAATCCACCTAGAGGAGCCTGTTCTATAACCGATAACCCCCGTTCAACCTCACCTTCCCTTGTTAATCCCGCCTATATACCGCCGTCGTCAGCTTACCCCCAAGGGCTAAACAGTAAGCATAATTGGTCTAACCTTAAACGTCAGGTCGAGGTGTAGCGCATGAGAAGGAAAGAAATGGGCTACATTCACTACTTAAGTGAACACGAATGATAAATTGAAACATTCATCTGAAGGAGGATTTAGCAGTAAGCAGAAAATAGAGCGTCCTGCTGAAACCGGTTCTAAAGCGCGCACACACCGCCCGTCACTCTCCCCAAACCACTACTACCCCGTAACTAAACTTAAAACAGCCACAAAGGGGAGGCAAGTCGTAACATGGTAAGTGTACCGGAAGGTGTACTTGGTAAAATCAGAGCGTAGCCAAGATAGCAAAGCATCTCCCTTACACCGAGAAGTCATCCGTGCAAGTCGGATCGCCCTGACACCAAGCAACTAGCCCAACCAACCAAAAACAACAAACCAACATTTATAAACCCCAAAGCACCAACACCCCCAAAACAAACCATTTTACACCCTAGTATGGGCGACAGAAAAGGAAATACGGAGCTATAGAGAAAGTACCGCAAGGGAACAATGAAAAAGAAGTGAAACAACTTAACAAAGTACAAAAAAGCAGAGACTCAAACTCGTACCTTTTGCATCATGATTTAGCAAGTACCCCTAAGCAAAGAGAACTTTAGTTTAGAGCCCCGAAACCCAGTGAGCTACTTCAAGACAGCCCATATGGGGCCAACCCGTCTCTGTGGCAAAAGAGTGGGAAGAGCTTCAAGTAGAGGTGACAGACCTATCGAACTTGGTTATAGCTGGTTGCCCGAGAACTGAATAGAAGTTCAGCCTCCAGGCTTCTTTATTCCCCAACAACCCACGATAATAAGAAACCAGGAGAGTTAGTCAAAGGGGGGACAGCCCCTTTGAACAAAACACAATTTTATCAGGAGGTTAAAGATTATAATACCCCAAGGAAATATGTCTAAGTAGGCCTAAAAGCAGCCACCACAATAGAAAGCGTTAAAGCTCAAACATAACTCCTCCCTCTCATCCTAATAATCTAATCTCAAACCCCTAACATTACCGGGCTACTCCATGCAACCATGGAAGAAATTATGCTAATATGAGTAATAAGAGAGCTACGCCTCTCTCCCAGCATCTGTGTATATCGGAACGGACAACCCGCCGAGCATTAACGGCCCCAATTACAGAGGGTAATGAACACTAAACCACCACACTAGAAAACCACCCATCAACCAACCGTTAACCTCACACCAGAATGCTTCCAAGGAAAGACTAAAAGAAAAAGAAGGAACTCGGCAAACATACCTTTAAAGCCTCGCCTGTTTACCAAAAACATCGCCTCTTGCAAACACAACATATAAGAGGTCCCGCCTGCCCCGTGACACCCAAGTTTAACGGCCGCGGTATCCTGACCGTGCAAAGGTAGCGCAATCACTTGTCTTTTAAATGAAGACCTGTATGAATGGCATAACGAAGGCTTAACTGTCTCCTTTCTCAAGTCAATGAAATTGATCTCCCCGTGCAGAAGCGGGGATGACCTCATAAGACGAGAAGACCCTGTGGAGCTTCAGACACAAAGCAGACCTAGCAAACACTCACACAACCCAAGCTAAAAGAATCCTGCCCTAATGTCTTCGGTTGGGGCGACCACGGAGAAACAAACAACCCCCGCGCAGAATAAGAGAACATCCTCTTAAAAATGAGAGTCACCACTCCAAAAAACAGAACTTCTGACTACAAGATCCGGTAACACCGATCAACGAACCAAGTTACCCCAGGGATAACAGCGCAATCCCCTTCAAGAGCCCATATCGACAAGGGGGTTTACGACCTCGATGTTGGATCAGGACATCCTAATGGTGCAGCCGCTATTAAGGGTTCGTTTGTTCAACGATTAAAGTCCTACGTGATCTGAGTTCAGACCGGAGTAATCCAGGTCAGTTTCTATCTATGAAATGATCTTTTCTAGTACGAAAGGACCGAAAAGAAGGGGCCCATGCTCAAAGTACGCCCCTCCCCGACCTAATGAAATCAACTAAATTAGGCATAGGGGCATCTCCCAGGCGCCTAAGACTAAGGCTTGTTAAGGTGGCAGAGCCCGGCAATGCAAAAGACCTAAGTCCTTTACCACAGAGGTTCAAATCCTCTCCTTAACTATGACCTTCATACTAAACAATATTATTAACCCCCTACTCCTTATTGTTCCAATTCTCCTAGCCGTGGCATTCCTCACCCTCTTAGAACGAAAAATATTAGGCTACATACAATTACGAAAAGGCCCCAACATCGTTGGGCCCTACGGCTTGCTTCAACCCATCGCTGACGGCGTAAAACTATTTATTAAAGAACCCATCCGCCCCTCAACATCCTCCCAACTTCTCTTCCTTCTAACACCTATACTAGCCTTAACCCTCTCCCTCACTCTATGAGCCCCCATTCCTCTCCCATACCCCCTCATTGACCTCAACCTTACAGTTCTCTTCATCCTAGCCTTATCCAGCCTCGCAGTATATTCAATCCTTGGCTCAGGATGAGCCTCCAACTCCAAATACGCCCTCATCGGGGCCCTCCGGGCCGTAGCCCAGACCATCTCCTACGAAGTAAGTCTCGGACTAATTCTGCTTTGCACCATTATCTTCACCGGAGGTTTTACCCTCCAAACCTTCAACACTGCCCAAGAAAGCACCTGACTAATTATCCCCGCCTGGCCCCTCGCCGCAATATGATACATCTCAACCCTCGCAGAAACTAACCGAGCCCCCTTCGACCTAACTGAGGGTGAGTCCGAGCTAGTCTCGGGCTTCAACGTTGAATATGCAGGAGGACCATTTGCCCTATTCTTCCTAGCAGAATATGCCAACATCTTACTCATAAATGCACTATCCACAATCCTATTTCTGGGGGCCTTCCACATCCCCACCCTCCCAGAACTAACCTCCTCCAACCTCATACTAAAAGCTGCCAGCCTCTCACTCCTCTTTTTGTGAGTCCGAGCCTCCTACCCCCGCTTCCGATATGACCAACTCATACACTTAATCTGAAAAAACTTCCTCCCCATCACACTAGCCCTAGTAATCTGACACCTAGCCCTCCCCATTTCCTTCGCCGGACTTCCCCCCCAAACATAAACAAGGAGCCGTGCCTGAATACAAAGGGTCACTTTGATAGAGTGAATAACGGAGGTTCAAATCCTCCCGACTCCTTAGAAAGAAGGGATTTGAACCCCACCCAAAGAGATCAAAACTCTTAGTGCTTCCACTACACCACTTCCTAGTAAAGTCAGCTAACTAAGCTCTTGGGCCCATACCCCAAAAATGTAGGTTAAACTCCTTCCTTTACTAATGAGTCCATTCATCCTATCCATTTTACTCTTAGGCCTAGGCCTAGGCACTACAATTACATTTGCCAGCTCACACTGACTACTCGCCTGAATAGGCCTTGAAATTAATACCCTAGCCATCATTCCCCTCATAGCCCAACACCACCACCCACGAGCCACTGAAGCCACCACAAAATATTTTCTCACACAAGCCACAGCTGCCGCCATACTATTATTTGCAAGCACCTCTAACGCCTGAATTACCGGACAATGACACATCCTACAAATAACCCACCCCATTCCCACAACCCTAGTCACTCTGGCCCTGGCCCTCAAAATTGGACTAGCCCCAATACATGCTTGACTCCCAGAAGTCCTCCAAGGACTAAACCTTACAACCGGCCTCATTCTCTCCACCTGACAAAAACTTGCCCCCTTCGCCCTCCTTCTCCAAATTCAACAAACCAGCCCCACCCTTACCATTATGCTTGGCATTACATCAATACTAATTGGCGGCTGAGCAGGCCTAAACCAAACGCAACTACGAAAAATCCTAGCTTACTCATCCATCGCCCACCTCGGCTGAATGCTTGTGGTCATTCAATTCTCACCCTCCCTGACTTTACTAGCCCTCCTCCTCTACTTTGCCATAACTTCCTCAGCATTCCTCTCATTCAAATTAAACAACTCAACTAACATTAATTCCCTAGCCACCTCCTGAGCCAAAACACCCACATTAACTTCCCTCGCCCCCCTAATCCTCCTTTCATTAGCCGGACTCCCCCCACTAACTGGCTTCATACCAAAATGACTCATTCTCCAAGAACTAGTCAAACAAGACCTAGCACCAACAGCCACATTAGCTGCACTTTCTGCTCTACTAAGTCTCTACTTCTACCTCCGCCTAACCTACGCAATAACTTTAACAGTCTCGCCCAACAACTTAACTGGGACCACCCCCTGACGCCTCCCTCCCAATCAACTCACACTCCCACTAACCACATCAGTCGCAGCCTCAATTTTTCTCCTCCCCCTCTCCCCCACCATCCTTGCACTACTCATACCCTAAGAGGCTTAGGATAGTACTCAGACCAAGGGCCTTCAAAGCCCTAAGCGAGGGTGAAAACCCCCCAGCCCCTGATAAGACTTGCAAGACACTAACTTACATCCTCTGTATGCAAAACAGACACTTTAATTAAGCTAAAGCCTTTCTAGGCAGGCAGGCCTCGATCCTACAAACTCTTAGTTAACAGCTAAGCGCCCAAACCAGCGAGCATCCGCCTAACTTTCCCCGCCCCCTTCTAAAAGGCGGGGAAAGCCCCGGCAGACAATTAATCTGCTTCCTTAGATTTGCAATCTAAAATGTAATACACCTCAGGGCTTGATAAGAAGAGGGCTTAAACCTCTGTTTATGGGGCTACAACCCACCACTTACTCAGCCATCTTACCTGTGGCAATCACACGTTGATTTTTCTCGACCAATCACAAAGACATTGGCACCCTTTATTTAGTATTTGGTGCCTGAGCCGGTATAGTAGGAACAGCTTTAAGCTTACTCATCCGAGCAGAGCTAAGCCAACCCGGCGCCCTACTGGGGGATGACCAAATTTATAATGTAATCGTCACAGCACATGCTTTCGTAATAATCTTCTTTATAGTAATGCCAATCATAATTGGAGGCTTTGGTAACTGACTTATTCCACTAATAATCGGCGCACCAGACATGGCATTCCCCCGAATAAATAACATAAGCTTCTGACTTCTTCCACCATCCTTTCTTCTACTTTTAGCCTCTTCAGCAGTAGAGTCCGGGGCAGGAACCGGGTGAACAGTATACCCCCCTTTAGCCAGCAACCTAGCCCACGCAGGGGCCTCCGTAGACCTGACAATCTTCTCCCTCCACTTAGCAGGGGTCTCATCAATTCTTGGGGCAATCAACTTTATCACAACAATCATTAACATAAAACCCCCGGCAATCTCGCAATACCAAACACCCCTCTTTGTGTGAGCCCTATTAATCACTGCTGTCCTACTCCTCCTGTCTCTTCCAGTCCTGGCCGCCGGAATTACAATACTTCTAACAGACCGAAATCTTAATACCACATTCTTTGACCCTGCAGGAGGCGGAGACCCAATCCTATACCAGCACCTATTCTGATTTTTTGGCCACCCCGAGGTATATATCCTTATTCTTCCAGGCTTCGGAATAATTTCACATATTGTTGCCTATTATGCCGGCAAAAAAGAACCTTTCGGTTACATAGGAATAGTTTGGGCAATAATGGCTATTGGCCTCCTAGGCTTTATTGTTTGAGCCCACCATATATTCACAGTTGGCATGGACGTAGACACACGAGCCTATTTTACTTCCGCCACTATAATCATCGCCATTCCAACTGGGGTAAAAGTCTTCAGTTGACTAGCCACCCTACATGGAGGCACAATTAAATGAGAAACCCCCCTACTATGAGCCCTCGGCTTTATTTTCCTATTTACAGTGGGGGGCTTAACCGGCATTGTCCTAGCAAACTCCTCCCTAGACATTGTTCTTCACGATACATACTACGTAGTTGCCCACTTCCACTATGTTCTATCAATGGGGGCCGTATTTGCCATCATAGCTGCCTTTGTCCACTGGTTCCCGCTATTTTCTGGGTACACCCTCCACGACACGTGGACCAAAGTACACTTCGGGGTTATATTTGGAGGTGTCAACCTCACTTTCTTTCCCCAACACTTCCTAGGTCTAGCAGGAATGCCCCGACGATATTCAGACTATCCAGACGCATACACTCTCTGAAACACAATTTCCTCTATCGGCTCCTTAATTTCTCTCACTGCAGTGATCATGTTCCTATTCATTATCTGAGAGGCATTCGCTGCTAAACGTGAAGTCTTGTCCATCGAACTTACCCCCACAAATGCAGAATGACTCCACGGCTGCCCTCCCCCCTACCACACATTTGAAGAGCCCGCATTCGTCCAAGTCCATTCAAATTAACGAGAAAGGAAGGAATCGAACCTCCATAAATTGGTTTCAAGCCAACCACATCACCACTCTGCCACTTCCTTCATGAGACGCTAGTAAAACAGATAATACATTGCCTTGTCAAGGCAAAAATGCAGGTTAAACCCCTGCGCATCTTAACTAATGGCACATCCTTCACAACTAGGTTTTCAAGATGCAGCTTCACCTGTAATAGAAGAACTTCTCCACTTCCACGACCACGCCTTAATAATCGTGTTCCTTATTAGCACCCTCGTACTTTACATTATTGTAGCTATAGTCACTACCAAATTAACCAACAAAAATATTATCGACTCCCAAGAAATCGAAATCATCTGGACAATTCTCCCAGCAATCATCCTGGTCCTCATTGCTCTCCCATCCCTCCGAATCCTCTACCTCATAGGATGAATCAATGACCCCCATCTTACCATTAAAGCCATGGGCCATCAATGATACTGAAGCTATGAATACACTGACTATGAAGACCTCGGCTTTGACTCCTACATAATCCCCACACAAGACCTCTCACCCGGACAATTCCGACTTCTAGAAGCCGACCACCGAATGGTAATCCCCACCGAATCCCCCATCCGGGTCTTAATCTCTGCCGAAGATGTCCTTCACTCTTGAGCAGTACCAGCCTTAGGTGTAAAACTAGACGCCGTCCCAGGCCGCCTGAACCAAACAGCTTTCATCACATCCCGACCTGGAGTTTTCTACGGACAGTGCTCCGAAATCTGCGGGGCCAACCACAGCTTTATGCCCATTGTAGTAGAAGCAGTCCCCCTCGAACATTTCGAAAACTGGTCCTCCCTTATACTTGAAGACGCTTCGCTAAGAAGCTAAACAGGCACTCAGCGTTAGCCTTTTAAGCTAAAAATTGGTGACCGCCAACCACCCTTAGCGACATGCCTCAATTAAACCCCGCCCCCTGATTCGCCATCCTTGTCTTCTCCTGATTAATTTTCCTAACCATTCTCCCCCTAAAAACTACAGCCCACCCTTTCCCCAATGAACCTGCCCCCCAAAGCACAACAACCACCAAAACAGAACCCTGAAACTGACCATGGCATTAAACTTTTTCGACCAATTCATAAGCCCAACCCATTTAGGCATTCCCCTCATTGTCCTAGCCCTGACCCTCCCTTGAATCCTCTACCCCGCCCCCTCAGCCCGCTGACTAAATAACCGGCTACTTACCCTCCAAAATTGATTCATCGGCCAGTTCACCAAACAATTATTTCTCCCCCTGAATGTCCCAGGGCATAAATGAGCCACAATCCTAGTTTCTCTAATAATTTTCCTAATTACCTTAAACATGCTAGGACTACTACCATATACCTTTACCCCTACCACACAATTATCACTAAACATAGGATTTGCAGTTCCTCTTTGGCTGGCAACCGTACTTCTAGGCATACTAACACAACCCACCCACTCTCTTGGCCACCTTCTCCCAGAAGGCACCCCAACACTCCTCATCCCTGTCTTAATTATTATCGAGACAATCAGCCTATTTATTCGCCCCCTTGCCTTGGGCGTCCGACTAACAGCAAACCTCACTGCTGGCCACCTTTTAATTCAACTTATCGCCACAGCCGCATTTGTCCTCATGCCTATGATAACCTCCGTAGCAATTCTAACCACCACCCTCCTATTCCTCCTCACACTCCTAGAAGTCGCCGTCGCTATGATTCAAGCCTACGTCTTCGTCCTCCTTCTAAGCCTATACTTGCAAGAAAATATTTAATGGCCCATCAAGCACACGCATACCACATAGTTGACCCCAGCCCATGGCCCCTAACAGGAGCAGTTGCCGCCCTACTAATAACATCAGGCCTTGCAGTCTGATTTCACTTCCACTCAACCACGCTCATCTTACTAGGAACTATTCTTCTTCTTCTAACCATATTCCAATGATGACGAGATATTGTCCGAGAAGGAACATTTCAAGGTCACCACACACCCCCCGTCCAAAAGGGTCTCCGATACGGAATAATCCTTTTCATTACCTCAGAAGTCCTCTTCTTCCTAGGATTCTTCTGAGCCTTTTACCATTCAAGCTTAGCACCCACCCCCGAATTAGGCGGATCCTGGCCCCCAACAGGCATCATCCCCCTCAACCCCTTCGAAGTCCCCCTACTAAACACAGCTGTCCTACTTGCTTCCGGCGTCACAGTAACTTGGGCCCACCATAGCATTATAGAACGCGAACGAAAACAGGCAATTCAAGCTCTCGCATTAACCATTCTCCTAGGCTTCTACTTTACCCTCCTCCAAGCCATGGAGTATTACGAAGCCCCCTTCACAATCGCAGATGGAGTTTACGGCTCCACATTCTTCGTGGCTACAGGCTTCCACGGCCTCCACGTCATTATTGGCTCCACATTCCTAACCGTCTGCCTCCTCCGCCAAATTCGCTACCACTTCACATCTGAACACCACTTTGGCTTCGAAGCAGCAGCCTGATACTGACACTTTGTCGACGTCGTTTGACTTTTCCTATATATTTCTATCTATTGATGAGGATCATAATCTTTCTAGTATAAAGTTAGTATAAATGACTTCCAATCATTTGGTTTTGGTTAAAGCCCAAAGAAAGATAATGAAACTTATAACAATTATGATTATCACCTCTGCCCTCTCACTTATTCTCACAATAGTCGCATTCTGACTCCCCCAGCTAAACCCCGACTATGAAAAACTCTCCCCCTACGAGTGTGGCTTTGACCCCCTAGGATCAGCCCGACTCCCCTTCTCCATCCGATTCTTCCTTGTCGCAATTCTTTTCCTTTTATTCGACTTAGAAATCGCCCTACTCCTCCCACTCCCCTGAGGAGACCAACTATCATCCCCCCTCCTAACATTTACATGAGCCTCCACAATCCTAGCCCTCCTCACCCTGGGTCTCATCTACGAATGAATACAAGGCGGACTCGAATGGGCCGAATAGGTATTTAGTGTTAATAAAAACATTTGATTTCGGCTCAAAAAACTATGGTTCAAGCCCATAACTACCTAATGACACCCACCCACTTCACCTTTTCATCAGCCTTTGCCTTAGGCCTGATAGGGCTAGCATTTCACCGAACCCATCTCCTCTCCGCCCTACTATGCTTAGAAGGAATAATGCTCACCCTATTCATTGCCCTCTCCTTATGAACACTCCAACTTAATTCAACCAGCTTCTCAACCTCCCCCATGCTCCTGTTAGCATTTTCAGCCTGCGAAGCAAGTACCGGACTTGCTCTCCTAGTAGCCACCGCTCGCACTCATGGTACCGACCACCTACAAAGCCTGAACTTACTACAATGTTAATAATTCTTATCCCCACGCTTATACTAATCCTAAACAACCTGAGCTCCCCCATCAAGTGACTTTGACCTACAACCCTCACCCACAGCCTCATTATTGCACTGGCCAGCTTCACCTGATTTAAAAACCCATCAGAGACTGGCTGACATTCAATCAATGCATACATAGCCCTCGACCCATTATCAACCCCACTTCTAATCCTAACCTGCTGATTGACCCCCCTTATAATCCTCGCAAGCCAAAACCACATAAGCACTGAACCTGCCCCCCGACAACGAACTTATATTACCCTACTCATCTCCCTGCAATTCTTCCTAATCCTTGCTTTCAGTGCCACCGAAATCATCATATTCTACATTATATTTGAAGCAACCCTAATCCCCACCTTAATTATTATTACCCGGTGGGGTAACCAAACGGAACGCCTTAACGCAGGAACATACTTTTTATTTTATACCCTGGCAGGCTCACTCCCCCTCCTCGTCGCCCTCCTCATCCTACAAGACAACACAGGGAGCCTGTCACTACTAATTCTCCAATACTCAAACCCATTCAATCTTGCCCCCTTCGCGAGCAAACTGTGATGGGCCGGCTGTCTAATAGCGTTTCTAGTTAAAATGCCCCTATATGGTGTACACCTATGACTTCCTAAAGCACATGTAGAAGCCCCCATCGCCGGCTCAATAGTCCTTGCCGCCGTCCTCCTAAAACTAGGAGGATACGGTATAATACGAATTACAATTATACTTGATCCCCTCACCAAAGAACTCAGCTATCCCTTTATTATTCTAGCCCTCTGAGGAGTGGTCATAACAGCCTCAATCTGCCTCCGTCAAACTGACCTAAAATCACTCATTGCCTACTCATCAGTAAGTCACATAGGCCTCGTCATTGCAGCCATCCTCACCCAAACCCCCTGAGGCTTCACCGGAGCATTAATCCTCATAATTGCCCACGGCCTGACATCCTCTGCCCTCTTTTGCTTAGCAAACACCAACTACGAACGCACGCACAGTCGCACTATAATCCTCACACGAGGCCTACAAATTACCCTCCCCCTAATGTCCATGTGATGGTTCACCGCAAGCCTTGCCAACCTGGCTCTTCCCCCCCTGCCAAACCTCATAGGAGAGTTGACTATCATCACTTCCCTATTCGGGTGGTCCTGATGAACCCTCCTACTAACAGGAGCTGGCACATTAATCACCGCCAACTATTCACTTTATATATTCCTCACAACACAACGCGGGCCCCTCCCCCGCCACATCACCAACCTGGACCCCACCTACTCCCGAGAGCACCTACTAATAACCCTCCACCTTTTCCCCCTCCTCCTCCTTATACTAAAACCAAGCTTAATCTGAGGCTGAACCGCCTGTAGATATAGTTTAACTAAAACATTAGATTGTGATTCTAAAAACAGAGGTTAAAATCCCCTTATCCACCGAGAGAGGCTCGCAGCAACGAAAACTGCTAATTTTCGCTACCTCGGTTGAACCCCAAGGCTCACTCAACCCCGCTTCTAAAGGATAACAGCTCATCCATTGGTCTTAGGAACCAAAAACTCTTGGTGCAAGTCCAAGTAGATGCTATGCACTACGCCCCCACTATTCTCACATCCAGCCTACTGACCATCTTCGCACTCTTAACCTATCCAATCCTAACAACCCTAACTCCCGCCCCCCTAAAAACCGACTGGGCCCTCTCAAAAACTAAAACAGCAGTAAAACTAGCCTTTCTCGTCAGCCTCCTCCCCCTCTCTCTCCTGCTATCACAAGGCACCGAGTCAGTTATTACCAGCTGAACCTGAACTAATACCCACACCTTTGATATTAATCTCAGCTTTAAATTTGATTTCTACTCAACTATGTTCATCCCCATTGCCCTCTACGTAACCTGGGCGATCCTAGAATTCGCATCCTGGTATATAAGCTCCGACCCCAACATTAATAAATTCTTCAAACACCTACTCATTTTCCTAATCGCTATAATTATTCTAGTAACATCAAACAACATATTTCAACTGTTCGTCGGCTGAGAAGGTGTCGGAATTATATCCTTTCTACTCATCGGTTGGTGATTCAGCCGAACAGACGCAAACACCGCAGCCCTCCAAGCAGTTATCTATAACCGAGTAGGAGACATCGGCTTAATTTTTTCAATAGCATGAATAGCAACCAACCTAGCCTCCTGAGAAATACAACAAGTATTCTTAAACACTAAAAATTTAGACCTCACTTTCCCCCTCCTTGGCCTAATTCTCGCCGCCACCGGTAAATCTGCTCAATTCGGACTTCACCCATGACTTCCCTCCGCCATAGAAGGTCCAACGCCGGTCTCTGCCCTACTACACTCCAGCACTATGGTTGTTGCAGGAATTTTCCTCCTGATCCGAACAGCCCCCCTAATACATAACAACCAAACTGTCCTCACCACCTGCCTATGTCTCGGAGCATTAACCACACTATTCACCGCCACCTGCGCCCTCACCCAAAATGATATCAAAAAAATCATTGCAGTCTGCACATCCAGCCAATTAGGCTTAATGATAGTAGCAATCGGACTTAACCAACCACAAATAGCATTCCTTCACATCTCCACACACGCCTTTTTCAAAGCCATACTCTTTCTCTGTTCCGGCTCAATTATTCACAGCTTAAACGACGAACAGGATATCCGCAAAATAGGAGGGACCCACCACCTTATACCTATTACATCCTCTTGCCTCACCATTGGAAGCCTGGCCCTTACAGGCACTCCATTCCTAGCAGGATTTTTCTCCAAAGATGCCATCATTGAAGCCCTCAACACATCTCACCTCAACGCCTGAGCCCTCACCCTGACCCTCCTGGCCACATCATTCACAGCCATTTACAGCCTCCGCATCATCTTTTACGTTAACATAAATTATCCCCGATTCAATGCCCTATCACCCATTAATGAAAACAACCCAACCCTAACTAATCCCCTAAAACGACTTGCATGAGGAAGTATCATTGCCGGCCTACTAATTACCTCCTACACCATCCCACTAAAAACCCCCGCAATAACCATACACCCCTCACTTAAACTCGCCGCCCTCATCGTCTCCACAATGGGCCTCCTCATTGCCTTAGACCTGGCCTCCCTAACAAACAAACAACACAAAATCATACCCCAATCAACCCCCCACCATTTCTCCAACATACTAGGATTCTTCCCCACAATCATGCATCGGCTGGCCCCTAAACTTAACCTCATCCTCGGACAAACCATGGCCAACCAAATAATTGACCAAATCTGATTAGAAAAGACTGGTCCTAAAGCCACAGCCTCCCTCAATCTTCCTTTGATCACAGCCTCAAGCAACATCCAACAAGGCACTATTAAAACTTACCTTACACTATTCATCCTCACCTTAGCTCTATCCATCCTCACCACCCATTAAACAGCCCGAAGAGTGCCCCGACCTAACCCCCGCACTAACTCTAACACCACAAACAAAGTAAGCAACAACACTCAACCCCCCACCAACAACATCCCTCCCCCAAAAGAGTATATTAAAGCCACCCCTCCAACATCGCCCCGAACCATAGAAAATTCACTCACCTCATCCACCGGCACTCAAAATACCCCATACCACTCACCCCAAAACATTCCTGAAATCACCACAACCCCTAAAACATAAACAACCACATACACTATGACCGACCCACTCCCCCAGCTTTCAGGGTATGGTTCAGCAGCTAATGCTGCCGAGTATGCAAAAACAACCAACATCCCACCCAAATAAATCAAAAACAAGACCAAAGATAAAAAAGACCCGCCATAACCAACCAAAACCCCACACCCAACTGCCGCCACCACCACCAAGCCCAGAGCCGCAAAATAAGGAGAAGGGTTAGACGCAACCGCAGCCAGCCCTACCACCAACCCAAACAAAAACAAATACATAATATATGCCATAGTTCCCCTCAGGATTTTAACCAGAACCAATGGCTTGAAAAACCACCGTTGTTATTCAACTACAAGAACCCTTAATGGCAAGCCTACGAAAAACACACCCCCTACTAAAAATCGCAAACAACGCACTAGTCGACCTACCCGCCCCCTCCAACATCTCAGCATGATGAAACTTCGGCTCTCTCCTAGGACTATGTCTCATCATCCAAATTCTCACCGGCCTCTTTCTAGCCATACATTATACCTCCGACATCTCCTTAGCATTCTCATCCGTAGCCCATATCTGCCGAGACGTAAACTACGGCTGACTTATCCGAAACATCCACGCCAACGGCGCATCAATATTCTTCATCTGCATCTACCTACACATCGGGCGAGGACTTTACTACGGCTCCTACCTCTATAAAGAGACATGAAACATTGGAGTTATCCTCCTCCTCCTCACAATAATAACTGCCTTCGTAGGCTACGTCCTGCCCTGAGGCCAAATATCATTCTGGGGCGCAACCGTAATCACCAACCTCCTCTCCGCAGTCCCATATATCGGAAACACCCTAGTACAGTGAATCTGAGGGGGCTTCTCAGTAGATAACGCCACCCTAACCCGTTTTTTCGCCTTCCACTTTCTCTTTCCGTTCATTATTGCAGCTGCAACCATAGTACACTTACTGTTCTTACACGAAACCGGCTCCAACAACCCAATCGGCCTAAACTCAGACATAGACAAAATCCCCTTCCACCCGTACTACTCATACAAAGACCTCATAGGCTTTGCCCTCATACTCATCACACTCACCTCCCTTGCACTATTCTCCCCCAACCTCCTGGGAGACCCAGACAACTTCACCCCCGCCAACCCCCTAGTAACTCCCCCCCACATTAAACCAGAATGATACTTCCTTTTCGCCTACGCAATTCTCCGCTCGATCCCAAACAAACTGGGAGGAGTGCTTGCCCTCCTCGCCTCCATCTTAGTCCTAATATTAGTCCCAATCCTCCACACTTCCAAACAACGAAGCTTAACATTCCGCCCCATCTCGCAACTACTCTTTTGAACCCTCATCGCAGACGTAGCTATCCTCACCTGAATTGGAGGTATGCCCGTCGAACACCCCTTCATCATCATCGGCCAAATCGCATCCCTAATTTACTTCCTACTCTTCCTCATTCTCATCCCCGCTACAGGTTGAGCAGAAAACAAGATCCTTAAAAAATGCAGCGATAGCTCAGCGCTAGAGCGCCGGCCTTGTAAGCCGGATGTCGAGGGTTAGACCCCCTCTCACTGCTCAAAGAAAGAAGATTTTAACTCCCACCCCTAACCCCCAAAGCTAGGATTCTCAATTAAACTATTCTTTGTATAACAAATACATATATGTATTTTCACCATATATATATATACAACATATATAATATGTTTTTATACATAACTACAAGAAGTATATTAACTTCTTTAAATACATATGCTCTATAAACATATATGTATTTACACCATATACTTATAGTAACCATAAACATTTATCACCATATAATTAATAACTGCATGCACCATACCACCCACCATTGACATATTTACCTTTCAAGTCTCAATTGCAGACAAGATCTAACAGCTATATTCATCAGTCAAGTTACACCAAGTCTCAACATCTCGACGACCTCAAATATTTAATGTAGTAAGAGCCTACCAATCGATGATTCCTAATTGCATACTCTTCTTGATGGTCAGGGACAGTAATCGTGGGGGTCACACTTAGTGAATTATTCCTGGCATTTGGTTCCTACTTCAGGGCCATTAACTGGTTCACTCCTCATACTTTTATTGACGCTGACATAAGTTGTTGGTGAAGTCCATATTAATCTTTAAGCCACATGCCGAGCGTTCACTCCACAGGGGTCAGGTTATTTTTTTTAGTTTTCCTTTCACTTGACATTTCAGAGTGCACACGACAATAACTAACAAGGTTGAACATATTCCTTGTTTTAGTAAATGTTCTGAATGGTGAAAAGATTTTCCATGAGAAATTACATATTTTAATATCAAGGACATAATAGTAATTGTTTCTCCTAGAATATCTAAGATTACCCCCTCGGCTTTTTCGCGTAAACCCCCCTACCCCCCTATACTCCTGAGATCGCTAACACTCCTGAAAACCCCCCGGAAACAGGAAAACCTCTAGTAGTATGTTTCATGCTCAAATTGTGTCTCTATTTACATTATTATAATAATACAAAT